TTGAGACCACAGGTAAAAATAGGATTTCCAGAAATTGACAAAGTAATATTTCCATTTATTCATCAGAAGAAACGTCCCTTTTAAAGCAAGAATTGATTTTCCTTGATACCTAACATAATGCATGAAAGGATCTTTGAACAACCATAAATTTGCTTGAAAAGCCCTGGGAAAGTGCTCTCTTTTTCCATAGAAATAAATTCGTTCAATAAGGGCTCCAGAGGATGTTGATCGTAAGTGAGAAGATTGGTTACGGAGAAAGAGGAAGCCGGATTCATATTCACATACATGAAAAGTATATAGGAAGAAGAATAATCTCTGATTTCTTTTTGATTTTGAAAAAGAAGAACTGGCTTTCTTTGAATTTGAAGTAATAAGACTATCCCAATTATGACACTGATGGAGAAAGAATCTTAATAAATGCAAAGAAGAAGCATCTTTTATCCAATAGCGAAGAGCCTGAACTAATATTTCCAGATGGGCTGGGTAAGGTATTAGTATATCTAATACATAATTTAAATGTGAAAAGTTGTCCTCTAAAAAAGAAAATATTGAATGAATTGATCGTAAATTTTCGGATTGAACTACCCCTTTCCTTTCTAGGGAAGATATTAATTGCAGAGACAATGGAATTTCCATAATGATTGAAGAAACCTCAGACATTATTTGCGAATAAAAATGATTGGTCTGCCCCAAAAAAGGAGTCTGTTTAGAGTCATTAACAGAAAGAATCAAATGATTCTGTTCATACATTCGAATGATTAAACGTTTTACAATAAGTAAGCTGGATTTATTGTCATAACCTGCATTTTCCAACAAAATTGATCTATTTAAACCATGATCATGAGCAAGTACATAAATATACTCCTGAAAGATAAGTGGATATAAGAAGTAGTGTTGTTGAGATCTATCTAGCCCTAAATAGCTTTGGAATTTATCCATTTGAAATTCTATTTAAATGAAAGGTAGAGGATTTTGGGGGTTATAAATGATACATAGTGCGATACAGTCAAAACAAGGTATTATAGTACAAACCGAATAGATACCTCGGATCCAGATAAACTTATCAACAGATTCTCTATCATCTCTTTTTCCATTTCATTTTAAGTTTTTATGTTCGTTTTCCTTATAGGATGATGATTAGAAATCCTTTACTTTTTTCAACCCAATCGCTCTTTTGATTTTGGAAATTGATTTATCAATATACTGTTTCTTATACACATACATCTCCATTATTCCATTATAGAATGGAGAGTGGTAATATTTAGGATTCATTAAAAAATCAAGAATATTTTTTCCTGGGAGAAAGCCTTCCCGTATTGGGCACTAATTTTTTTTTAACGTCTAATTAGATCGGGTAATCATTCAAATTCAGAATGAAAGCTCGTTGCTTTTTCTTTCCCTATAATAAAAATGAAATGAATTGAAGCCGTGGGGCCCTATCCATTTATTAATTCGACCCAACTTGAAATTGACTTCAGTTTGCTCCCTTTCAATAATTTAAAGAAGGCTTTGTACCGAGCCGGAAAGAATAAAATATTCTCAGAACTCTTAATTGATACGACATGCTATTTTTTCCATTCATTCCCTTTCAGGATCAGTCGCGGTCTTCCAAACTTTACCGATAGTATGGACGAATCCCTCGCTTCATCTAAATGTGTAAAAGATCCTAGCCGCACTTAAAAGCCGAGTACTCTACCATTGAGTTAGCAACCCAAATAGAAAAGGGTATGTAGATACAATCAGAATAAAACAAAATTATTAAATTAAAGCATTACTCTACGAAATAAAAAACCTAAAAAAAATTTCTACTCTATTAAAATTTTCTACTCTATTTGGAACATAAAAATGACTAAATCAGAATCAGATGAAAAAATAAAAAATTGCCCGACCAAAAAAATAAATAAATGTAAAAATGGTAGAACATCCCCTATTTCTATATTATCCACTTTTTCAATCAAAAATCCGGGTATCAAAGCTAATCCAACGAACCCATCATTTGAATCAACAAGTAAAAATAAAAAAGAAAACCTATGGGACGGAAATAAATAGATCTGCTTATCACGATGAATTATATTTGTTCGATACAACGTTGTCAACATAAAGGTTAAGAAAAGAATACGATGAAAAAATACAAAAACTTAAATTGAATAATAGTAAAAAAAAAAAAAGGACTTGTGTTGGATTGGCACTGCATATACCTATATTTATATACTAAATTTTGAGTTTTTAGATTAGATGGAGAATAAAATTGAATCCATATAGAATAAAGAACTTCTATTCCTTGTTTGTTACTTGGTATTAGAGTTCAAATGAAAACCACCCGATTACTGGTAATGCCATAATTTTCTATTTTTTGAGGATCAATCAAATACGGTTTCCTTAGAAAAAGATTCTATAGAAAAGGATTCTATAAAAGCAATGAGAAATAGATACGAATAGACCAAGAAAGGAAATAAAAAAACATAGTATAGAAAAGATATCCAAAATGATATAGAAATCACTATCCTACCCTTAATTTTTATTTCCTTAATTTAATTTTGTTTGATTAGGGCAAAGTTACTTAAAAACCTCTGCCTTTTTTAAAATATCCTGAACAGTTCCTGTAGGCTGAGCGCCTTTTTCAAGGAAATAGAGAATAGCGGGAACGTTTAAATAAGTTTGATTCTTGATCGGATCATAAAAACCCACTTTCCGAAGATCTCTTCCTTCTCTTCGAGATCGAACATCAATTGCAACGATTCGATAGACGGCTCATCGGGATAGATGTAGATGAAAAAGAACCCCCCCCCCTAGAACCGTATAGGAAGTTTTCTCCTCGTACGGCTCGAGAAAAAATGATTCGAAGTTTTGGATAAAATTTGATTAGAATAAATAGGAAAGGAATCCGTAAAATAAATTAATAAATTCTATAATTTCAATTTCACTCATTTTTATTTAGCTTACTTCCTGAAGAAGAAAAAATCATTTGTACTCATAACTCAAGTTCAATAATATAATATCTCAAATATCTTAAAGAAAAATCTTTAATTTAATATTTTTTTGAGTGGTCTTTAACCCACCTTTTTGTCTCGTTTAAAATCTATTTTGATTCGTTATTCGGATCCGTGAGACAATTGAAGTGGTGTTTCCTTGTTCTGGGATCCTTTATCTTTGTTTTAAATCATTGGGTTTAGACATTACTTCGGTGCTTCTTAATCCTTTCAAAATGGTAGCAACATACCCCTTTTGCGATTTCTTTCTATCAAAGAATCATACCGACGGTTGATTCGTGCGCGATACACTGCGTATCGAAAAAGTTTTAGCCGTTCCAACAAATTTTTTGAATTGAAAAATTGCTCGAATCGGATCCTTTTGATTTCTATATCGAAGATATCGAAGATATACTTACGAAGTTGTTCCAATTTATGAATTGGCATTAACCCTAGATCGTTGCCCCTGAGAAATTAATCAATACTTTCTACTCGAGCTCCATCATGAACTATTTACATTACAACCCCCCCCCCAAAAAAAGAAGGGCTCTAGTAGAATAGAACAAATGACGTCGAGCCAAGAGCACCTTCATTCCTATATAAAATGGTGGATGTAAGAAAAAGAATCCACACCGGATCGTGTCCTTCAAGTCGCACGTTGCTTTCTACCGCATCGTTTTAAACGAAGTTTTACCATAACATTCCTCTAATTTGGAACCAGTACGGAATTGATTCAATTATGGAATCATGAATAGTCATTGGTTCAGTCGGTACAGAGACAAAGTCATTTATATTTTTTCTTATCTACATAGATAATAAAGATTTTTCTGAAGAAATATTAGCAAGACCCCAGCTTTTTTGTATGAATGGAACGTTTTTTTAGTTTTTTTATAAATATCTATTTCAAAAAAATATCTAACAGAAATATCTAGAAATCTAAACTAAATAGATATAGAAATAACATAACTAACAGAAATCACACGAAAAAATAAATTCTATTTTACTCTGCCTCTTCAAGTGACTCAATAAGATAGACCGGCCCGTTTCCAACTTCCCAAAGAGTCAACCCATAAGGAATCATTACAAATCTTGATACTTGAAAAAGTTTCCAACTTCTACATCATTATTTGAGTCAAGTTTTACAGTAAAGACTCCCTTTTTTTATCATTATCATAAGAAATAAGAAAGAAAAATCTCTGTTTCTTTTCGAATGGAATTGTCAATGATGTAAAGCAAATAAGCTAAATCAAACAATAAAAAAAATATCGAAAATATATATATATATCATTGTTAAATAAAATATTTTAGGGATGCCAATTCTTTTTCACAAAAAGGGAAACACTATTGTCACTGAAACAGGATAAGAATACATACCTATAGGTTAAGCGCTTCCTCTTTTATATGTATTTTCATTTCATATTTTTTTTAACCCGATGAGGTTAAGTAATCTTTCTACAACTATGATCTACGGCCCATCTTAGCCTTATCTGGGTCACAAAGGGGTTCAGTTAGTTTTGCATGTCATTTGAACTCGATTTAGTTCAGTTTGTGAAAAACTCAGATATGCTTCCGCAAAGAATCATTCAAAATCAAAAAAGAAGGAGGAATAATATTCTATGCAATATTAGACCTTGAAACAGAGCCTCCTTGAACAAAAAACAAATATTAGGATACAACGGATACGCTCTGGGACGGAAGGATTCGAACCTCCGAATAGCGGGACCAAAACCCGTTGCCTTACCGCTTGGCTACGCCCCATTTCTATTTTTATTGGACACTAATACTAATAAAGAATAATATTGGTATTAAGTCTTCGTCAATTCCAGTCCAACTATCTAGAGAAACTCTTTTTTCTTTATCTTTATAGAATCTATTATAGATTCATGCTAGGATTTTGGCATGTGTATATCTAGAATTCAACTGAATTTATTGATCATTACATATAATTCAATTAAGATATTGTATGAAAGTATGATTTCTTCTATTCTCCTTTGAGAATTGGAGGATTTTTGATTGAGCAGAAAAAAAAAAAAGAAGGATTTTTTTGTTTACCTTACTTTCTTCATTTTTCCTTAACTCAATCAAAATGCAATTATTTCGACGAAAAAAAAAGTCTGTTATGCTTAATATTTTTAGTTTGATCTGTCTTAATTCTGCCCTTTATCCGACTAGTCTTTTCTTCGCCAAATTGCCCGAAGCTTATGCTTTTTTGAATCCAATCGTAGATGTCATGCCAGTTATACCCCTGTTCTTTTTTCTTTTAGCCTTTGTTTGGCAAGCTGCTGTAAGTTTTCGATAAGAGCTTAGAAAATTCGTGATTTATTCGAGAAAAATTATAACAATTGATAAGATCAAATAAGTCTGACAGTATGAACCTTCGATTCAAACTCTCGGATAGTCAATCCGGCTCGCCCTATTTCCTTTCCCCGCTTTAATCCTTTTTCGGGGAAATGCCTTATGAGCTTAGGGTTAGAATATCTAATTGTGGGTATGAAAGTGATTTGTGGTAATTAAATTAAAGACTCTTATTACAAATTTCAACTTCATTTGATTTGAATTTCTGAACATTCTTTTCTATTTCTATAATTCATTTCTTGGTGTCAAAATAGGATATGTGATATAAAAGTGGAGGATCTATTATCTTTTCTCGTTTTTCTTTTTCAAAAAATGATCTTGGAGGTTGTGTAATGCTTACTCTCAAACTTTTCGTTTACACAGTAGTAATATTCTTTGTTTCTCTCTTCATTTTTGGATTCCTATCCAATGATCCAGGACGTAATCCTGGACGTGAAGAATAAAATAAAAATTTAGTTTTTCTTGTTTGATTTTACAATTTTATTAATATTTTATTTTAGCTATTCCACATATTTAATTTAATTAGGAAAAAAAAAAAAATAAAAAGGGGTTTGCAAAAATAGAAAGAAAAAAATAGAAAGTCATCAACGGAAACGGAAAGAGAGGGATTCGAACCCTCGGTACGAATAACTCGTACAACGGATTAGCAATCCGCCGCTTTCGTCCACTCAGCCATCTCTCCCAATTGAAAAAGATAATTACTATGTTACATTACACATCAAGTAAGGATTAAATAAAGTATTTCTTTTACATTCTTTATCGTTATTATAGAATTAGCAATTCCATTTAGATGCTCGAAAGATCCAAATAGAATAGAAAGATAAATAAAGAAGACCTTCTTGCTTTTATTTTGTTCGAAGTGCCTTTTGGGCCTGGCCCGGTCAATACCCAGCCGGGCCTTTTTTTGTTCCAATGAATTCCCGTTTTTTTGTTTATAGGCAACATACTCTAAATAGCCAATTTGGTATCTGTGTAAAAATTTCCTTTCTGGGGTTTACATATACTTATCATTTTTGTTATAATAGAATCCAGAAATTGAGAAGGTTTTTTGATTCAAAAGAATCAATTAAGTATGTATCTATTTTTATTTTCTTATGTCATTAGGGAAACCCAATTTTAGATTCAAATCCAAGAATAAGTCACGAATTCTCAGTCAACGAATAGTTAATGGTTCCCTTTTGTCATAAATTTCGGCTTTTTAAGCGAAAATAGACATTTTATTTTTCAATAGAAAGGTGAGTGGAATTCGGCATTGTGGGAAGATACGATACAATCAATCGAGGGGGTAGATCAAATACATTACAATATTACAATAAATAATAAATAAATAAATTAAATACAATAAGAAAGGATAAAAACTTTTCTAATTTTTATACATAAATTTAGATTTAGAAAAAGGATTAAAAAAGGGATGCAAGATGCAAGTATAATAAACTAAAGTTTAGTAATCCAACCGAAAAAGAAAAATTTTTTCCTATTGTGTATCGTTTTGGCGGCATGGCCGAGTGGTAAGGCGGGGGACTGCAAATCCTTTTTCCCCAGTTCAAATCCGGGTGCCGCCTCATCAACAAATGAATCTAAATCTCTTATTCTGTTCTGGGGATTTTGTAAAAGCTTGGAAATCCTTGAATCTAAAATGAAAAGAAAGATTATATTGGATGGATTTTTTTTTAGTTTATAGAAAACAAAAAGTGCAAAAAAATTATTTTTTTTTAGACCCGTCGTCAAGAGTATAATATACTATCGCCCAACTCCTTCAGAGAGACAATCGGGAAAGGGTACGAATTAGATCAAATAGGAAATAAAATAAAAGTATGTAATAGATAGCAATTTTTTTTACTTTGAAGGGCAAGAAAAAGGAAAGGGTCTCTTTTTTTATTACTAGACTAGATAGAATAGATGTTCCATTAGTAACATTCCCTTATAGTGTCATTGTATATTTTACTTGTATTTAGTCTTTCCCGATTAGAAATCATATCATATAGGAATTTTTGAAATGGATTTATTTGACTGGTTCATCAATAGTGTTCGGCCAGAATCCCTTTTTGACTCTGGACCATTCATTCTACTATTATTAGTGAGCAATAATGGAATAATTCTATCATAGAGATAAGGGATATAATTCACATGGATATAGTAAGTCTCGCTTGGGCTGCTTTAATGGTAGTCTTTACATTTTCCCTTTCACTCGTAGTATGGGGAAGAAGTGGACTTTAGAAGCACTCCTAATTTAGTTTAGTTAACGGTATCAATTGTTTTATAGATCGTTCTGCAACGCATTTTTTATTTAAATTGAAATAATTTTCAATTTAAATAAAAAGTTTCAAAATTCCCTTGGATTCTAGTGGAGAAATTCTAGTGGAGAAATGTATTCTATAACAGTAAAACGATTTTTTCAGATTCATCGGAATAAATAGATGTATCAAAGAAATAGAATCGGGTCCTACGTCAATTCCATATATGGATTAATAACTACATAGATTGAAGATAGAAGCTAATATAGTATACCAACTTTATTAGAAAGTCAAGTACAATTTTATTTTATACATTACTATAACACTAATAGAGAGTATGATAAGAAAAAAATTTCTTTCTTACCATACTCTCGGATCTCATAGAATACCGCCGATTATAGCCCGTTGATTTCATTTAATAGAATACTTTTCTTTTGATTTCTTCAAATATGGATAAGAATTCAGAAGTCAAGTTTCATTCAAAGTAATTAATCGTTTTGACTGACTGTTTTTACGTAAATTATAAGTAGAAAGGCAGTAGGAACTAAAATGAACAGTGCAGTAGCAATAAATGCAAGAATATTTACTTCCATAATCTCATCGTTTTTTTATTTTACAATAACTCGGGATTTAATCCCATAGAGATGATAAATCTTTCACCTGTCAATTCAATGAATGCATTACCTATCGATGATCTTGAATCGGATCAATATCATATCATGAATAACAATATCTGAGCTATTAAATTAATTCGTCGTCGAGAATTGAATAGTATAACATACGAAGATCCTTTATCCATACCGAATCCAATCTTGGATTCCCCCACCGAGCAAAAATTCCCTTTTTATCCTTCTTTTCTGTTCTTTTTTTGTATGTAGTCAAACGAAGTATCATCTAATTACCCATCCGTTTCCATTAAAAACCCAAAAAGAGAGGAATTAGGTTCTAAATTTTAATGATCCAATTTTCTTTGGAAGACAAAGAAGTATGAGAAAGATGAGGCGCGGGATAAAAGATGGAATATTCTATCAACTTCACTATTTTAGTTATTTTAATTTTAGTTTAGGGTTTATTCTTTCTTTGACAGAATCCTGAAAAAAAAAAGAGAGGAAACCTCTTTGAGATTCAATTATGCTCTCTGTCCCCTCTTTCACAGAAAATGGAGAGGCGAATTGATGTACTTATTGGATCCGTCGGGACTGACGGGGCTCGAACCCGCAACGTCCGCCTTGACAGGGCGGTGCTCTAGCCTATTGAACTACAATCCCAGGGAAATAAGAAGAGATCTAGCAGAAAATTTGAATTCTTTTTTATTCTCTTGTATCAGGTAAGGTATTTCTTAAGAACAAGAGAGTTCTACCGTCTGATAGTAGATTGGCAAATTGTTGGGCCGAGCTGGATTTGAACCAGCGTAGACATATTGTCAACGAATTTACAGTCCGCCCCCATTAACCACTCGGGCATCGACCCAACGCCTAAATTTTTTAGACGTTCCATAATAAACTTCCTTTCGTCTACCAGGCAGACTTGACAAATACGGCTACGGATCATTTGATAGAAAATACCACTCCTATAGTCTTGAGTCTTGGTACACCCCCAGAGGGACTTGAACCCTCGTTTTCTCCGTGAAAGAGAGAGGTCGTAACCACTGGACCATAGGGGCCTACGGCCGCCTTCATAAATCAACTAGAAAAAAAAGGTCCCGAGGGCCGGCCAAATCAAAAAGCACTAGAATATGGGTAATAAGACAAATACCATAGGTAATAAGAAAAATACCTTGAGATAATATATTATATAAAAATAGAATAGGAAAAACATAATAGGTAATAAGGCCTAGTAGGGCTACCTTATTAACTTTAACTTAATATAACTCAGGCCAAGATCCGTCTTTAGTAGATCCATAGTATATAAATCAAACGGAAAAACTCCTTAAGTATTCTGGGGGTTAGTTAACGGTAATCAAATCAAACTTTACCATTAAACTATATAACCTTGAAACTTTATTTCATTGGTCTTTCTCATCTTTATCTCTCTCATTCACAAAGGGTTATGCGTTGGATCCATGATCCTTCACTCTGCAATAGATTCAAGATGGTTTACCAAAATAGGATTTGGGTCGGTCAAATTATATTGACCCCTAAGTCATACTGTCAATTGACAACACGACAGGAGGGTAATAAAAGAACGGAGAAGACATAGATATAAAATAAATAAATTAGATAGATATATCTGCGTTAATAATAATAAATATTCATATCATATAGTTTTCTGGTATTCAATATTCAAGTAGATTAGAATATCAATCAAGTAGATTAGAATATCAATACCGTTATATTATAAAAATAAAATAAATAAATAGAAACTAAATATAAAAAATAAATAAATAATATTCTAAAAAAATCCCAAAGCACAGTAAGCCTAAGTGGGAGAATTCTGTTTCTAAGACTGTTTTCTCAATTCCGTTCCACTTGCATCTCTTAAAATTAAGTTTAAGTTCAGTATAAATTTTTATTCCACTTATCTCATAGATTCCAGTCAAAGATTCATAGAATCGAAATTACATCATTGCTAGATCTATATAGTATTTGATGGATAATAATAATGAGCCAGCCAAAATGGTATTTCTTTTTTTTTTTGAGAATTCAATATGGATGAATATAAATAACTGACAATTTCAAAATAATCCGGGATAGACACAATGTCCACAATACCTGGATTTAATCAGATACAATTCGAAGGATTTTGTAGGTTCATTGATCAGGGTTTGACAGAAGAACTTTCTAAGTTTCCAAAAATTGAAGATACAAATCAAGAAATTGACTTTGAATTATTTTTGGAAAGATATCAATTGGTAGAACCCCTGATAAAGGAAAGAGACGCTGTGTATGAATCACTCACATATTCTTCTGAATTATATGTATCCGCGAGACTCATTTGGAAAAACGATAGGCGTAGGTATATCCAAGAACAAACAATTTTGATAGGAAAGATCCCTCTAATGACTTCTCTGGGAGCTTTTATAGTAAATGGAATATATAGAATTGTGATCAATCAAATATTGCAAAGTCCCGGTATTTATTACCAGTCAGAATTGAACGATAACGGAATTTCGGTTTATACCGGCACCATAATATCAGATTGGGGAGGAAGATTAGAATTAGAGATTGATAGAAAAGCAAGGATATGGGTTCGTGTGAGTAGACAACAAAAACTATCTATTCTAGTTCTATTATCAGCTATGGGGTTGAATATAAGAGAAATTCTAGAGAATGTTTGCTATCCTGAATTATTTTTGTCTTTTCTGAATGATAAAAAAAAAATAGGGTCAAAAGAAAATGCTATTTTGGAGTTTTATCAACAATTTGCTTGTGTAGAGGGAGATCCGGTATTTTCTGAATCCTTATCTAAGGATTTACAAAAAAAATTCTTTCAACAAAGATGTGAATTGGGAGGGATTGGTCGACGAAATATGAATCGGAGACTGAACCTTGATATACCCCAGAACAATACATTTTTGTTACCGCGAGATATATTGGCAGCCGCGGATCGTTTGATTCGAATAAAATTTGGAATGGGTACACTTGACGATATGAATCATTTGCAAAATAAACGTATTCGTTCTGTAGCAGATCTTTTACAAGAGCAATTTGGATTAGCCCTGGTTCGTTTAGAAAATATGGCTCGAGGAAATATATATGCAGCACTTAAACATAACTGGACACCAACTCCCCAGAACTTGGTAAATTCAACTCCATTAACAGATACTTATAAAGTTTTTTTCCGTTTACACCCATTATCTCAAGTTTTGGATCGAACTAATCCATTGACACAAATAGTTCATGGGAGAAAATTGAGTTATTTGGGCCCGGGGGGATTGACTGCGCGAACTGCTACTTTTCCAATACGAGATATTCACCCTAGTCACTATGGGCGCATTTGCCCAATTGACACATCTGAAGGAATAAATGTTGGACTTATTGGATCCTTAGCAATTCATGCGAGGATTGGTCGTTGGGGGTCTCTAGAAAGTCCGTTTTATAAAATTTACGAGAAATCAAAAGGGGCGCGGATGCTTTATTTATCACCGGGTACAGATGAATACTATATGGTAGCGGCAGGAAACTCTTTGGCCTTGAATCGGGGTATTCAGGAAGAACAAGTTGTTCCAGCTCGATATCGTCAAGAATTCCTGACTATTGCATGGGAACAGGTTCATCTTCGAAGTATTTTTTCCTTCCAATATTTTTCTATTGGGGCTTCCCTCATTCCTTTTATCGAGCATAATGATGCGAATCGGGCTTTAATGAGTTCTAACATGCAACGTCAAGCAGTCCCTCTTTCTCAGTCCGAGAAGTGCATTGTTGGCACTGGATTGGAAGGCCAGGCGGCTCTAGATTCAGGGGCTCTTGCTATAGCCGAACGCGAGGGAAAGATTATTTATACCGATACTGACAAGATCCTTTTATCAGGTAATGGGGATACTCTAAGGATTCCATTAGTTAGGTATGAACGTTCCAACAAAAATACTTGTATGCATCAAAAAACCCAGGTTCGGCGGGGTAAATGCATTAAAAAGGGACAAATTTTAGCGTGTGGTGCTGCTACAGTTGGTGGCGAACTCGCTTTGGGGAAAAACGTATTAGTAGCTTATATGCCATGGGAAGGTTACAATTTTGAAGATGCAGTACTCATTAGCGAGCGCTTAGTATATGAAGATATTTATACTTCTTTTCACATACGTAAATATGAAATTCAGATTAACCAAGGCCCCGAAAGGGTCACTAACGAAATACCGCATTTAGAAGTCCATTTACTCCGAAATTTAGACAAAAATGGAATTGTAATGCTGGGATCTTGGGTGGAAACAGGTGATATTTTAGTAGGTAAATTAACGCCCCAAATGGTGAAAGAATCATCGTATGCTCCGGAAGATAGATTGTTACGAACCATACTTGGCATGAGGGTATATACTTCAAAAGAAACTTGTCTAAAACTACCTATAGGCGGTAGGGGTCGGGTTATTGATGTGAGATGGGTCCAGAGTTCTAAGACAGATGAGACAGAGAAAACAGAAAGTATTCGTGTATATATTTTACAGAAACGTGAAATCAAAGTAGGCGATAAAGTAGCTGGAAGACATGGAAATAAGGGTATCGTTTCAAAAATTTTGCCTAGACAAGATATGCCTTATTTGCAAGATGGAAGACCTGTTGACATGGTCTTCAACCCATTAGGAGTACCTTCACGAATGAATGTAGGACAAATATTTGAATCTTCACTCGGGTTAGCGGGGGATTTGCTAGACAGACATTATCGAATAGCTCCTTTTGATGAGAGATATGAACAAGAAGCTTCTAGAAAACTGGTGTTTTCTGAATTATATGAAGCCAGTAAGCAAACTGCTAATCCATGGGTATTTGAACCTGAGTCTCCAGGAAAAAGCAGAATATTTGATGGAAGAACAGGGGATCCTTTTGAACAACCTGTTATAATAGGAAAGCCTTATATCTTGAAATTAATTCATCAAGTTGATGATAAAATCCATGGGCGTTCCAGTGGGCGTTATTCACGTCTTACGCAACAACCCCTTAAAGGAAGGGCCAAGAAAGGGGGACAACGGGTAGGAGAAATGGAGGTTTGGGCTTTAGAGGGGTTTGGCGTTGCTTATATTTTACAAGAGATGCTTACTTATAAATCTGATCATATTAGAGCTCGCCAAGAAGTACTTGGTACTATAATCTTTGGAGGAAGAATACCGACTCCTGAGGATGCTCCAGAATCTTTTCGGTTGTTCGTTCGAGAACTACGATCTTTAGCTCTGGAACTGAACCATTTTCTTGTCTCTGAGAAGACTTTCCAGCTTAATAGGAAGGAAGCTTAATCGAAATCAAGCAGAAGTTTTCTTCTATGATCGATCGATATACACATCAACAACTCCGAATTGGATTAGTTTCTCCTGAACAAATAAGTACTTGGTCCAAAAAAATCCTGCCTAATGGCGAGATAGTTGGAGAGGTGACAAAACCTTATACCTTTCATTACAAAACCAATAAACCAGAAAAAGATGGATTATTTTGTGAAAGAATTTTTGGGCCTATCAAAAGTGGAATTTGTGCTTGTGGAAATTATCGAGTAATCGGAGATGAAAAGGAAGACCCGCAATTTTGTGAACAATGCGGAGTCGAGTTTGTTGATTCTCGGATACGAAGATATCAAATGGGCTACATCAAACTCGCATACCCCGTAATGCATGTGTGGTATTTGAAACGCCTTCCTAGTTATATTGTGAATCTTTTAGATAAACCTCTTAACGAATTAGAAGACCTAGTATACTGCGGTGTGTGATTTGATCGAAATTCTGATTTTACAGATTTGAAATGAAAAACTGTCATCCCATTTAATGCAATCGGGATGCCCTGTACCTGACATGTTTCTTGGTAGGAGTAACATGAAGCTCAGAATTAGGGATGTATTCAAGACGCTCCCAAAAAAGGGAATTGATCTATGGTCTTTTTCATAAGAATTTATAGTTATACCTCGTAAAAAAAGACTTTTTCTTTTGTGGAATTAAGCAGTTCCTTTTTTTAGAAAGAAATTTTGTTCAAGTAGCAAATAGAAAAGATGTCATGGTTACAAGAGTCTATCTATCGCATATAGACTTTGAGGGCATCGTGACCTAACCGTCGAGGTGAAATCGGGACCTAAAAGATCGAATGTAACAGTACATAGACAAGTAAATTCCTTATGAATTCCAAGGTACTCTTTAATTAAGAATTATGGGATTCATCATTCGAGGGGAAGTAGACTACTCAAGAATTTCACATTTCATTTATGTCATAATTGAATTGAATAAAGACTTCATAAAATCTAAATAAAATAAAAATAATAAGAATAAGGAAGACGCAATAAATGAGGTTTTGCTTGGTCTTCACTGGAAACTTGAGTAAGGAGTAGATCTTTTTGGAGTTTTCTAGAATTTGAAAGGGAGAACTCCTTTCTTTTTCTTTTTTTCTTTATTTGACTTACTTGAGCCGGATGAGAGTAAACTTTCACGTCCGATTTTGAGGGGGGGAGATCCTATCCCAATTTTTATTTTGCTAGGCCCATAGATAAGAAACCCACTTTTTTACGATTACGGGGTTTATTGGAATATGAAATCCAACCCTGGAAATACAGGATCCCAATTTTTTTTACTACCCGGAGCTTCGATACATTTAGAAATCGAGAGATGTCTACTGGGGGAGGTTCTATCAGACAACAATTAGCCAATCTAGATTTACGAATTATTATAGATTATTCATTGGTAGAATGGAAAGAATTGGAGGAAGAGGAACCCACAGGGAATGAATGGGAAGATCGAAAAGTTGGAAGAAGAAAGGATTTTTTGCTTAGACGTATGGAATTGGCTAAGCATTTTATTCGAACAAATATAGAACCAAAATGGATGGTTTTGTGTCTATTACCAGTTCTTCCTCCTGAGTTGAGACCAATTTATCATATAGATGAGGATAAACTGGTGACCTCGGATATTAATGAAATCTATAGAAGAATTATCTATCGGAATAATACTCTTACAGATCTATTAACAACAAGTATAGCTACGCCAGAAGAATTAATAATATCTCAGGAAAAATTGCTACAAGAAGCAGTGGATGCACTTCTTGATAATGGAATCTGCGGACAACCAATGAGGGATGATCATAATAGAGTTTACAAGTCGCTTTCAGATGTAATTGAAGGCAAAGAAGGAAGAGTTCGCGAGACTCTGCTTGGTAAACGCGTCGATTATTCAGGGCGGTCAGTGATTGTCGTGGGCCCTTCACTTTCATTACATCGATGTGGATTGCCTCGCGAAATAGCAATAGAACTTTTCCAGGCATTTGTAATTCGTGACCTAATTAGAAAACATCTTGCTTCGAACATCGGAGTTGCTAAGAGTCAAATTCGTAAAAAAAAACCGATTGTATGGGAAATACTTCAAGAAATTCTGGATGACCATCCTGTATTGCTGAATAGAGCGCCTACTCTGCATAGATTAGGCATACAGGCATTCCTCCCCATTTTAGTAGAAGGGCGCGCTATTTGTTTACACCCATTAGTTTGTAAGGGCTTCAATGCGGACTTTGACGGGGATCAAATGGCTGTTCATGTGCCTTTATCTTTGGAGGCTCAAGCAGAGGCACGTTTACTTATGTTTTCTCATATGAATCTTTTGTCTCCAACTATTGGAGATCCCATTTCTGCACCAACTCAAGATATGCTTAGTGGACTCTATATCTTAACGAGTGGAAATCGTCGGGGTATTTGTGTAAATAGGTATAATCCGTGTAATGGTAGAAACTACCAAAATGAAGATAATAACTATAAGTATACAAAAAAAAAAGAACCGTTTTTTTGTAACGCCTATGATGCAATTGGAGCTTTTCGGCAAAAACGAATCAATTTAGGTAGTCCTTTGTGGCTGCGGTGGCGACTAGATCAACGCGTTATTGCTGCAAGAGAAGCTCCCATTGAAATTCACTATGAATCTTTGGGGACCTATTATGAGATTTATGGACACTATCTAATAGTAAGAAGTATAAAAAAAGAAATTCTTTATATATATATTCGAACCACTCTTGGGCATATTTCTCTTTATCGAGAAATAGAAGAAGCCATACAGGGGTTTTGGCAGGGCTGTTGTAATTCTATGCTACCAGCGGGAATTCGAGTCTCGCCGGGTTAACTAGGACTATAAAATTGCGGAATTTCTACGTGAATCAAGATCTAGAAAAGGAAGTTGTCCAATCACTGACTCAAACCCATTGTCAAATTCTACTCAGCGCAATATGGAGGTACTGATGGCAGAACGGCCCACTCAGGTCTTTCACAATAAAGTGATAGACGGAACTGCCATGAAACGACTTATTAGTCGATTTATTGATCACTATGGAATAGGATATACATCACATATCCTGGATCAAGTAAAGACTCTGGGTTTCCGACAAGCTACCGCCGCATCCATTTCATTAGGAATTGATGATCTTTTAACAATACCTTCTAAAAGATGGCTAGTTCAAGACGCTGAACAACAAAGTTTTATTTTGGAAAAACACCATCATTATGGGAATGTACACGCGGTAGAAAAATTACGTCAATCGATCGAGATCTGGTATGCCACAAGTGAATATTTGCGACAAGAAATGAATCCTAATTTTCGGATGACCGATCCTTTTAATCCAGTCCATATAATGTCTTTTTCGGGAGCCAGAGGAAATGCATCTCAGGTACATCAATTAGTAGGTATGAGAGGATTAATGTCGGATCCCCAAGGTCAAATGATTGATTTACCCATTCAAAGCAATTTACGCGAAGGACTCTCTTTAACAGAATATATTATTTCTTGCTACGGAGCCCGTAAAGGAGTTGTGGATACCGCTATCCGAACATCAGATGCAGGATACCTCACGCGCAGACTTGTTGAAGTAGTTCAACACATTGTTGTACGTCGAACAGATTGTGGCACCGTCCGAGGTATTTCTGTAAGTCCTCGAAATGGAATGATGACCGACAGGATTTTTATCCAAACATTAATTGGGCGTGTATTAGCGGATCCTATATATATAGGTTCGCGATGCATTGCTACTAGAAATCAAGATATTGGGGTTGGACTTGTTAATAGATTCATAACTTTTAGAGCACAACCAATCTCTATTCGAACCCCCTTTACTTGTAAGAGTACATCTTGGATTTGTCAACTATGCTATGGCCGAAGCCCTGCTCACGACGACCTGGTCGAATTGGGAGAAGCTGTAGGTATTATTGCAGGTCAATCTATTGGAGAACCAGGTACTCAATTAACATTAAGAACTTTTCATACCGGCGGAGTATTCACAGGGGGTACTGCAGAACATGTCCGAGCCCCTTCTAATGGAAAAATCAAATTCAATGAGGATTTGGTTCATCCGACACGTACACGTCATGGACATCCTGCTTTTCTATGTTCTAGGGACTTGTATGTAACTATTGAAAGTGAGGATATTATACACAATGTGTGTATTCCGCCCAAAAGTTTTCTTTTAGTTCAAAACGATCAATATGTAGAATCAGAACAAGTCATTGCTGAGATTCGCGCGAGAACATCCACTTTGAATTTGAAAGAGAAGGTTCGAAAACATATTTATTCTGACTCAGAAGGCGAAATGCACTGGAATACCGATGTGTACCATGCACCTGAATTTACATATGGTAATATTCATCTCTTACCAAAAACAAGTCATTTATGGATATTATTAGGGGAGCCCTGGAGATCCAGCCCAGGCCCCTGTTCGATCCACAAGGATCAAGATCAAATGAACGCTTATTCTTTTTCTGTTAAGCGAAGATATATTTCTAACCCCTCAGTAACTAATAATCAAGTGAGACACAAATTTTTTAGTTCGTATTTTTCTGGTAAAAATCAAAAAGGAGATAGGATTCCTGATTATTCAGAACTTAATCGAATGACATGTACCGGTCGTTGTAATCTCAGAAATCCGGCCGTTCTCGAGGGGAATTCAGATTTATTGGCAAAGAGGCGAAGAAATAGAGTCATCATCCCACTCGAATCGATTCAAGAGGGCGAGAACCAATTAATACCTTCTTCTGGTATCTCAATTGAAATCCCGCGAAATGGTATTCTCCGTAGAAATAGTATTCTTGCTTATTTCGACGATCCTCGATATATAAGAAAGAGCTCGGGACTTACTAAATATGAGACTAGAGAACTGAATTCAATCGTTAATGAAGAGGAGTTGATTGAGTATCGAGGAGTCAAGGTATTTTGGCCAAAATACCAAAAGGAAGTAAATCCGTTTTTTTTTATTCCCGTGGAAGTCCACATTTTGGCCGAATCTTGTTCCATAATGGTACGGCACAATAGTATTATTGGGATAGATACACAAATCACTTTAAATAGAAGAAGTCGGGTAGGTGGATTGGTCCGAGTGAAGAAAAAAGCAGAAAAAATTAAACTAATAATCTTTTCTGGAGATATCCATTTTCCTGGAAAGACAAACAAGGCATTCCGATTGATACCACCAGGAGGGGGAAAACAAAATTCCAAAGAATACAAAAAATTGAAAAATTGGCTCTATATCCAACGAATGAAACTTTCCAGGTATGAAAAAAAATATTTTGTTTTGGTTCAACCTGTAGTCCCATATAAAAAAACGGATGGTATAAATTTAGGAAGACTTTTCCCACCGGATCTCTTGCAAGAAAGTGATAATCTACAACTTCGAGTTGTCAACTATATCCTTTATTACGACCCAATTCTTGAAATTTGGGACACAAGTATTCAATTAGTTCGGACTTGTTTAGTGTTGAATTGGGACCAAGACAAAAAGATCGAAAAGGCCTGTGCTTCCTTTGTTGAAATAAGGACAAATGGTTTAATTAGAGATTTTCTAAGAATCGACTTAGCGAAGTCACCTATTTTGTATACCGGAAAAAGAAATGATCTGTCGGGTTCAGGATTAATCTCTGAGAATAGATCAGATCGCGCTAATGTCAATCCGTTTTCTTCCATTTATTCCTATTCCAAGGCAAGGATTCAAGAATCCCTTAATCCAAATCAAGGAACTATTCATACGTTATTGAATCGAAATAAGGAATCTCAATCTTTGATAATTTTGTCATCATCCAATTGTTCTCGAACAGGCCCATTCAACGATGTAAAATCTCCCAATGTGATAAAAGAATCAATCAAAGAGGACCCCCTAATTCCAATTAGGAATCCGTTGGGCCCCTTAGGAACAGGCTTTCCAATTTATAATTTTGATTTATTTTCCGATTTAATAACCCATAATCAAATCTTGGTAACTAACTATTTGCAACTTGACAATTTAAAACAGATTTTTCAAATACTTAAATATTATTTACTGGATGAAAAAGGTAAAATTTATAATCCCTATTCGTGCAGTAACATCATTTTGAATCCATTCAATTTGAATTGGTATTTTCTGCATTACAATTGTTGTGAAGAGACATCTACAATCGTTAGTCTTGGGCAGTTTCTTTGTGAAAATGTATGTATAGCCAAAAAAGGACCCCATTTAAAATCGGGTCAAGTTCTAATTCTTCAAGTTGACTCTGTGGTAATACGATCAGCTAAGCCTTATTTGGCTACTCCAGGAGCAACTGTTCATGGACATTATGGGGAAATCCTTTACGAAGGAGATACATTAGTTACATTTATATATGAAAAATCAAGATCTGGTGATATAACGCAAGGTCTTCCAAAAGTGGAACAGGTGTTAGAAGTGCGTTCGATTGATTCAATATCGATGAATCTCGAAAAGAGGATTGAGACTTGGAACAAATGTATAACAAGAATTCTTGGAATTCCTTGGGCATTCCTGATTGGTGCTGAGCTAACTATAGTGCAAAGTCGTATCTCTTTGGTTAATAAGGTTCAAAAGGT